GCGGCATGGCCAAGCGGTAAGGCAGGGGACTGCAAATCCTTTATCCCCAGTTCAAATCTGGGTGTCGCCTGATCAACAAAATACTTAGAATTTCTTATTCTACTGATAGAATAGAACTCGACAAATTCTTGCCCTGCATAAACAAAGGCAAAGGACGGGGCTTGTCGATACTTGATTTATAGAATACATAGTTCTATAAAAGACTGTAAGTTGTTTTCTCAAAATCTGGCTCTGTTTGGGTTCTGGGTAGCGGCCCAAACAGATATACCAATAGGGATGAGGTAAGGCTTACTTATTAATTCCAGAACTACGAAAGTAAGAGGTCAGAAATCTTGGTATCCAAAGGTTCCTAAAGGACATTCCATTTTTGCTCCTAGGATTGAAGAAAAGATTATACGAAAGACTATCAAGACTTCCTAATTATCTTACACTACCTACACTAACGTAGGGTCTACTGACTCTGTCTGGAATTAGATTGGATAGGCTGATGGGAAATCAATTTAGGAGTTGTGGAAAGGACTGAAGATACTTTGTATCCATACTTACGAGAGACTCCGAGTACTCAAACATTCAATCAGGATGGTTGGTCGGCTCTTATCTTATAGAATAACAGAGTAAAAGTCAAAGTAAAAAAAAAAAAAAAAGATTTCTTTGGTCGTGTAAGGAGATTACAAAAAAAATGTATGTAATAATGGTAGTGATGTCTCCCCATTCTTTCACAGAAAGAAAGACAGTAAGGCTTAGATCAAATAGGAAATGTAGGTATCCAATAGATAGTTATCTATCTTGATGGTATATTTTTTTTATATTTTTGCTTATGAAAGAAAGGTAACAAAACAAACAATAGGTCTTACTATTCCCACATGTTCCATTAGGAGCATTCCTTTGCAATTTGCAAGGAAAAGGTGTGTGTATCATATTTTTACTTAATACTTCCCAATTCTACCAGAAATCCTATAAAGAATCTGTTACGAGTGGATTCATTGAATTGGTTCATCAATAGCCTTAAGTCAGAATCCTATTTTGACTCTGCGCCATTGATTCTACTATGATTATTGATCAATAATGGAATAATTCCTTCATAGAAATAGGAGATATAATTCACATGGATATAGTAAGTCTCGCTTGGGCTGCTTTAATGGTAGTCTTTACATTTTCCCTTTCACTCGTAGTATGGGGAAGGAGTGGACTCTAGGTATATTAATAATTGATTGAGTAATCGATTGAGTAATCGATTGAGTAATCGATTGAGTAATCGAATTGTATCAATTGTTTAATTGATCGTTTTGCATTGATCGTTTTTCGAAGCTTTATTTTAAAAAAGCTTGTCCCTCTTTCAAAATTATACTGGAAAGACAATAATGAATAATAACCATTCGATCAAACAACGAATGATTACTATAGTTTAGTTGTATTTCAAAACTCAAATCTACGCATGATAGGAAATTTTTTCCAAACGAATTCCTCCTAAATATTCTGTTTGGATAAACCTGTTCTTACCAGAATTATGGATATTACAATGAGAAAAAACCAATACCTAGTTTTTTCTTTATTTGTTTCTCTCTTTCTTTACTTTCACTGTTCTAAGAACAAATCGTTCTGCTATTAGATTACGACGATACTTACTTTCTACTGGAAGTGACTAGTGGTTGTCCAAAGAGGTTCTACACATAATAAAATTAGATCTTTCTTCCGCTGAGTGATCCACCACATATCATACATTTAACATTTTAGACTCCTAGAGATTTTTTTATGCTTTTTTGACTCATCTCATGTCATGTTTAAGCATGAAAAATGGTCCGAGTCCCCTTTACTAATCTACTTCCTTTCAAAATCTGAAGAAGTTACCATAGAACTTCGTAAATGATCTGTTAATGGCTCAATCAATGACTTCTTGGGATGGGAAATCCAAAAAATTCCTTGGTTTTGTTTTCTTTTGCTATAGTATATTCCTATACTATTCTTCCTCTATTGATTCTTTTGATGGATCCCGGAACCTATATATAAAATTATAAGAAACCTAGGAATTAGAAGAATTGGCCTTCGATTATTTTGGGTTGATCGAAATCGAGTGGATGTAGCGAAAAAAAGAAATAGAATTAGACTGCTATTTCGATGTACTAGTCTACTATTTAGATTAGATGTACATCTAATACATCATATACATACATATTGTAAATTGATCCATAAAAACCCTCCATTTAGATAAAGTCTATATCTGTATACAATACAACTTTATATGATAATATCATTGTATACAATATTAGATAATATAAAATACTCTAAAGTGTGGTAGAAAGGACTATATATAGTCCTTTCTACCACATTTTATGATTCCAACCAGATCATTTCATTTAAGACTTGGAATTTTCTTTTAATCCCTTTCTTTCATTTCTTCAATCATTGAAAAAAGGATTGATAAGAACTAATAATTCAGATTCAAATTAATCATTTTGACTGACTGTTTTTACGTAGATAATAAGTAAAAAAGCAGTAGGAACTAGAATGAACAGTGCAGTAGCAATAAATGCGAGAATATTGACTTCCATAATTTCATTATTTATTTTTTTTTCTTCGCAATAACTCGGGATGTAATCCCATAGAGATGAGAAATTTAACTCCTGTAAATTCATTGGGATGAATTGATCCTGATGATACTGAATAGGATCAATATTATGAATAACAATATCTGATCTATCAAATCGATTCATCGTCGAGAATTGAATAGTATAACATGGGAAGATCCTTTATCCATACTAATTACGAAATGGGATTTTTTATTGGATCAGGAATCCCATTGGATTTTTCATCCTCTTCCACTTTTTCTTTTCTATAACCTACTGTCTTCCTTATCTTATACAACTCTCCTTCCTGTGTATTATACTTACAATTATGAGGTATTATATGACCGGTATTCTATGGGTCACACACAGACCCAAACGAGGTGAGATGGAAAAAAAGGGATTAAATAAAAAAGATCAAATATTCCAACAAATTTACTGAAAAGGGTCCTTGCTCGGTCTTTTCTTTTATTTTATTAGTATCCTCTTTCTTGTATTTATTTGTACTGGAATGCATACATCAAAAATGATGTCTGCAATTTGAATGAGAATGAGATAGATTGTTTACAATTAGTCATTGAGGATACACAAACAAAGTCAGAACTAGAAAAGGTGTGGTTTAACCTGAAAAGTACTCTGTCGGGGTAATTATGTTAAGTTCATTGTCCATCGTACAATAAACGAATACCATTTTTGTATGTACTCCCGGTAAAATAGGATCACTCTACTCCATTTCATTGATCAAGAACAATCGAAAAAGAAAGTAAGACGAGGATGGTATCTCTTAAAATACTGAATATAGTAATACCACCGATTGTACTAATGTACATATGATATGTCTCTCCTTTATCAATCGGGAGTAGTGGAAAGATTTGAAATTCCCGTATCCATATTTGTGTGATGATAAATGCGAAATAAAAAACAAAAGAAATAAGGATCCCCACTGAGGATTAGATCTTGCTTCCTGTCCCCCTTTTCCGTGAAAAGAGAGAGATGAATTGATAAATTCACCGGATCCTAGTTCGGGACTGACGGGGCTCGAACCCGCAGCTTCCGCCTTGACAGGGCGGTGCTCTGACCAATTGAACTACAATCCCAGTGAGGTGTATGGCATACATATTCTTAATATTACATATTCTTAATGTAATCATAAGAACATTCTAGTCCTAGTTGTCATATTGTAAGAAAGACAGGAATGATATACTGATATCATATCCACATATAATATGGGCTATAGTGAGAGTGACACGGATTACTAGTAACCAATAATTATTTTACGGCCAAAAGTGGATAATCAATCTTTCAATGAGAAAAAAGAACTAAACTTTTTTGTTTGCTTTTCATGATACTTTACTTAATTAAGTAAAGTATCATGAATTAGATCCTTAGAAAGATCAGAAAGAGAAAAATAGGGATAGAGAAAAAAAAATTGATCCTTTCTCTTTATTTCTACGGATTAGGCATTTCCGTTTATGGAAGACAAATTGGTTATATCATATTCATGGAGCGGTGAATTATTGGGCCGAGCTGGATTTGAACCAGCGTAGACATATTGCCAACGAATTTACAGTCCGTCCCCATTAACCGCTCGGGCATCGACCCAGGAAGAATTCATTCTAGGCTTATCGATAATCTATGATCAACTTCCTTTCATAGTACCCTACCCCCAGGGGAAGTCGAATCCCCGCTGCCTCCTTGAAAGAGAGATGTCCTGAACCACTAGACGATAGGGGCATATACGCCCGACCATCATCATACTATGATGATAGTATGAGCAGTTTTTTGGAATTGTCAATATAGTCTAATGGTATGACTAGATCCAAAAAATCTTTCCTACTTTTATGTTATGATTTTTTGGAATTTTTTTTTTTCAAAAATTCAAAATAATAATCTTATCTACTTTTGGAGTAAATCCAATTTATTGTTCCTGAATGAACTCCTATGCATATACGTATATATTATGTACATATAGTACATATATACATATATGCAGTAGACTCATAATGAAAAAAAAAATGGCTAATTCATGAATTGAATAAAACGGCCCTTTTAACTCAGTGGTAGAGTAACGCCATGGTAAGGCGTAAGTCATCGGTTCAAATCCGATAAAGGGCTTTTTTTCCACTAAACTCAATTTTTAGCCTTCGTTTTTCAGCGGAAAATATCTCTATTATTTTTTCTAAAAAGAAAAGGATAACCACCATTATAACGAATTCTGATTATTCTGACTTATAGTTAAGTTAGGAAGTTGAACATTTATTGATTAGCAAAATGACTAATTGCACGTATTAGGAGTAGTCCACCTGTAGTGACATAGTAGTCCTCCTCATGTCTCATTATTCACAAATTGTCCTGGGACATAACAGAAATATTCTGTAATACTCTATATATACAATTCCTATTATTAATCGACAAACCAAGGTGTTCTTATTTCTCCAA